GATGCTTATATAGTGTATTTTAATATAGGATGCCGTTATTACAGTATATTAATATAAAATTGTAATGAATTAAAATCATTAATATATACTTTAATTATAAAGATGGCTCATATGATAGCATTGTCGGTGCCAAAGTGCGCTAAAGTGCAATAAAGATTCATTAATATATAATTTAAAGATATAGCGCTAATCGAAACTTCCTGGTTTAGGGGTTTGACAGGAAAACAAGGATCGTCCAGCGTAGGGGGGTAGGGGGGTTTGTCGCGTAGAAGCCGGGGGATTCCAATAGTGTATTGTGAGGAAAGAACTAACCCTTATGCACTTGATATCCATATATGCGATTCTTTATATAATATCATTACAACATTCAACATCAGTTCTCTGCTTCAAAGTTTAGTTCGACCTTATTAGTTCTTCTTAGCTTACACTGTGAGATGCAAGCTGAAAGGAAAAAAGAAAAAGAGAACCCTATGCATATAAGAGAACGCCCGGCTTGGTGGGTAACGGGCAATAAGGTTAACCGCATCAACCAGATGCATTGCATTCGGCTTTCAGTGAGTGGTTTCTTAAGGATTGTACTTGAAATAGGAGCCAAATGCAAGAAATAGTTCACTAAATGCGACTCTCGATATTTGTCCGTGATCATCATTAATAGTATGCCTATCGATAAATCGTTGGTCGGTTCTTACTACATTAAGTAATACCGATGATTAGAGTTGGTGGATAGAGACAGAGCTCGTGTTAGCTGAAGTTATGTTGTTATAACAATTAATCCAGGTCAAAGTAATAAATATGGTTGTGTCCCTATTTTGCTTAATGTAAACCTTGGATTTGTGCTGATGTATGAGGGGTTGAAACCACTTATGTTGATAATACATATAATGTACTACTCATAACTATATAACTTATGGGTAAATACATACATGCAATATTATACATAGTCATGTAATATATACACAGTGTATGTGGTATATTACATTCGTTATTTAACATAGGCGCGTCAGAGGGTAGTTTAATTTAGAACCTTAGCTTTGGGAGTTAAGGGTGGGAGTTAAAATCTCCTCTCTCTGAGCACTAGGGAGGGTTTTAACCTCCGGCCTCCGGATTACAAGACCGGCGCTCTTACACTGAGCTACTAGGGCAGGCTCATTCGAGGGCTTTGTTTTCAGCTCATCCGGCTAGCGGGGCTAAAACTAGGAAGATAGTGAAATAGATTACGGAGGCAATTTGGCCGATGATGATAAATGGGTGTTCTACAGGCATGCCTCCAATTCAGGTGAGGATAAGTATATCTGCCACTAGGGTTCAGAACAAGAATTGGGTGAGCGGTCGGAAAGTTAGGCCTCGTTGTTTAGAGGTGTGAAGGATGGGGACAACCATCAGGACTAGGATGGAGAATAGTAGTGCAAGAACTCCTCCTAGTTTATTGGGGATTGAGCGAAGGATTGCGTAGGCAAATAAAAAGTATCACTCAGGCTTAATGTGGGGAGGGGTGACTAGAGGATTAGCTGGTGTAAAATTGTCTGGGTCTCCTAGAAGGTTAGGTGCAAATAGGGCTAGGGATGTTAGGCCTAGAAGCATGGCTACAAACCCAAGTAGGTCTTTGTATGAGAAGTAAGGGTGAAACGAGATTTTATCGGCATCGGAGTTAATCCCTGCTGGGTTATTGGATCCTGTTTCATGAAGGAAAATAAGGTGTAGGACCGTGGCACCTGCAATCACAAAGGGGAATAAGAAGTGGAAGGCAAAGAACCGTGTTAAAGTGGCGTTATCTACGGAGAACCCACCTCAAATTCATTGTACTAGGGCACCTCCTACATAAGGGACGGCTGATAATAGGTTTGTAATTACGGTTGCCCCTCAGAAAGATATTTGTCCTCATGGTAGAACATAGCCTACGAAGGCTGTCATTATTGTTAGTAGGAGTAGTACTACACCGATGCTTCAGGTTTCTTTATATAGGTATGAGCCGTAGTAAAGTCCTCGGGCAATGTGTATATAAATGCAAATGAAAAAGAAAGATGCTCCGTTAGCGTGGATGTTCCGGATGAGTCATCCGTAACTAACATCTCGGCAAATGTGGCATACAGAGGAAAAAGCTGTTGAAATATCAGAGGTGTAGTGTATAGCTAAAAATAGCCCGGTGAGGATTTGGGTAGCTAGACACAGGCCCAATAGTGATCCAAAGTTTCATCATACTGAGATGTTTGAAGGGGCTGGAAGGTCGACTAGTGCGTCATTAGCGATTTTTAGGAGGGGGTGGGTTTTTCGGAGGCTGGCCATTATGGTTCTTGTAGTTGAATTACAACGGTGGTTTTTCAAGTCATTAGTTTCGGTTAGAGTCCGAGCAGGAATTATGACTTATCTTGTGTCTTTATTTCTTTTAGGGCTGGTTTTGGGGCTTGTTGCTGTTGCATCCAATCCCGCTCCCTATTTTGCTGCTTTAGGGTTGGTAGTAGCAGCGGGTGTAGGGTGTGGGGTTTTGGTTGGGCACGGGGGATCTTTCTTGTCTTTGGTGTTATTTTTGATTTATTTGGGGGGAATGCTTGTGGTGTTTGCGTATTCAGCTGCCTTAGCAGCTGAGCCTTTCCCTGAGTCTTGGGGAGACCGCTCCGTCTTTGGGTATGTTATGGTATATGTGGTGGGGGTGGTGTTGGTTGCAGGTTGGTTCTGAGGCGGGTGGTATGAAACTTCATGAGTGGCAGTGGATGAGTTTAAGGAGTTTTCTGTGCTGCGTGGGGATACAAGTGGGGTGGCTTTTATATATTCTTTGGGTGGTGGAATGTTGGTTGTATGTGCGTGGGTGCTTCTGTTAACACTTTTTGTAGTATTAGAACTAACTCGGGGTTTAAGTCGGGGGGCCCTTCGAGCAGTTTAGGTGAGGGTTAATAAAAGGGCCAGTGCTGTTGAAAGGAAGAAGAGAGTGAGGTATGTTTTAATTATCCCCTGCTGAATGTTGCTTGTTGTAGTAATCATGGGAAGATGCGTAGAAATAATGCTTTTTGGTCCGATTTTCTCAAACCACGTTTGGTCGACTAGTTGGCTAGCAATAGCTTGCCCTAGGGTTAAGTTGAGTTTAGGGGTTAGTCGGTGGACGATGGCTGGAAAAAACCCTAGTATATTAGAAAAATTGTGAAGGACAAGGTTGGGGGTTGTTTTAAACTGTTTGTTAGTTAGTGATGCTAGCTCCAGTGCAATCAGAAGGCCTAGGATAGTAACGAGGAGGGCAGCTAATTTAAGGGGGAGGGGTATAGTTATTACAGGGGTTTTGGAGGGCAGGAAGTTTGATGTGATTAAAAGCCCTGCAACAATGCTGCCTCAGGCCAATCGTTTAATTGGGTTAATAACAGCGGGGTTATTCTCGTTGATGGGTGACAGGGCTGTAAATCGAGGATGTCCTATGGACACGAAAAATACGACACGTAGGCTATATACAGCAGTGAAGGAGGTGGCCAATAAGGTAAGTGTAAGGGCTCAGGCGTTAAGGTGTGATGTATTTAAGGCCTCAATAATGGCATCCTTAGAAAAGAATCCTGCTAAGAAAGGGGTGCCGGTAAGTGCCAAGCTCCCGATTGTCAGACAGGAAGAAGTAAAGGGGGTAAGATTGTGTATACCACCTATTTTCCGGATGTCCTGCTCATCGTTAAGGCTGTGAATAATTGACCCGGAACACAGGAACAGTATAGCTTTAAAAAATGCGTGTGTGCAAATGTGGAGGAAGGCTAATTGTGGTTGGTTAAGTCCAATGGTGACTATCATTAATCCTAGTTGGCTGGATGTGGAGAATGCGACGATTTTTTTAATGTCGTTTTGTGTTAATGCGCAAGTAGCGGTAAAGAGTGTGGTGAGAGCCCCCAGGCATAGACAGGTGGTAAGGGCCGTCTGGTTGTTTTCCATTAGGGGGTGCAGTCGGATGAGCAGGAAAATTCCTGCAACGACTATGGTGCTAGAGTGTAGTAGGGCAGATACCGGTGTAGGGCCTTCCATTGCGGAAGGGAGTCAGGGATGAAGTCCAAATTGTGCTGATTTGCCGGTGGCGGCTAAAATAAGACCTATGAGTGGTATCGTGAGGTCAAGGTCTTTTGAGGAGGCGAATATTTGTTGAATTTCTCATGAGTTGAGGTTTGTTGCAAATCAGGCTATACTTAAGATAAGTCCAATATCTCCTACCCGATTGTACACTACGGCTTGTATAGCAGCTGTATTGGCATCTGCTCGGCCGTACCATCATCCAATAAGTAGAAATGATATAATGCCTACACCCTCCCATCCGATGAACAACTGGAATATGTTGTTGGCCGTTACTAGTACAATCATGGCTACGAGAAAGAGTAAAAGATATTTAAAGAATCGGTTTATGTTAGGGTCGGCATGTATATATCAGGATGCAAACTCAAGAATGGACCAAGTTACATAAAGGGCAATTGGGGTAAAGATGATAGAATAGTGATCAAACTTAAAGCTGAGGTTTACATCAAAGGCTGAAGTGTTTATCCATTGTCAGTTAGTAACGATTGTTTCGGTGCCCTGATCTAAAAAAATGAATAGGGGGATTAGGCTTACTAGAAAAGCTAGTTTGACGGCGGTTTTTACATTGGTGAGGGCCCAGTCTTCTTGACGGGGGGTTGGATTAAGGGTGGTTATAAGGGGGTAAATAAGAAGTGCGAAGATCATTAATAAGGTCGAGCTTAAGATTAGTGTAGTTGGGTGCATAGCTGCTACTTGGATTTGCACCAAGAGTCTTTGGTTCCTAAGACCAACGGATGAGCTGTTATCCTTTAGAAGCTCGAGTGAACCACGGAGTTTAACCGAGGGGGTAGAAGATTAGCAGTCCCTACTGTCGACGGACTTCTCTCGGTGGATAAGAGGGGTTTAACCTCTATTTTTAGAATCACAATCTAATGTCTTGTTTAAACTATATCTACAGAAACATCAGCCTCACATCAGTTCTGGTTTAAGGATCAGTAGAATAATGGGGATAAGGTGGAGGGTGATAAGTAGGTGTTCGCGGGTGTGGGATGGTTCAAGGGCAATAATATGGGAAGGTAGAGGCCCCCGTTGTGTTATTAGGAAGAGGTACAAGGAGTAGCTGGCTGTAATAAGTGTGCCCACACCTGTGAGTAGCAGTGTTCAATATGATCAATTAAATATGGAGGTAATAATCATTAGTTCACCTATTAGGTTTGGTAGAGGTGGGAGGGCTAAATTGGCTAAGCTGGCCACAAATCACCAGGTGGTTATTAAGGGAAGGACCACTTGTATACCTCGAGCTAGAAGCATGGTTCGACTATGTGTGCGTTCGTAGCTGGTGTTAGCCAGGCAAAATAGTGCTGAGGAGGCAAGTCCATGTGCGATCATAAGGATAATTGCACCCGTAAATCCTCAGGGTGTTTGAATTAGGATCCCCCCTGCAACTAGTCCCATGTGTCCAACTGAAGAGTATGCGATTAGTGATTTTAGGTCTGTCTGACGTAGGCAAATTGACCCAGTTATGATGATGCCCCAAAGGGCTAAGGCAATAAACGGGTATGCTAGCTCTTTAGTGAGCGGGTCTAGTATTACCATTATACGTATTATGCCATAACCTCCAAGTTTAAGAAGTACAGCCGCCAGGACTATGGACCCTGCAATTGGGGCTTCTACGTGAGCTTTGGGCAGTCAAAGGTGAACGCCATATAGTGGTATTTTTACAAGGAAAGCTAATAGGCAGGCAGCCCATCATAACTTATCTCCTCATGTTAAAAGGTTTAAGGGTTTCGAATACTGCAAGGTCAGTATTGATAGTGTTCCGTTGTCATTTTGTAGGAGCAGAAGAGCCACAAGAAGTGGTAGAGAGCCGGCTAGGGTATAGAATAAGAAGTAGGTTCCGGCATTAAGGCGTTCAGTTTGATTACCCCAGCGGGTGATGAGAATGAGGGTTGGGAGTAGCGTAGCTTCAAATATGATATAAAATATAATGATTTCCGTAGCACCGAATGCCAAAATTAAAAATGTTTGGAGTGATACCAAAAGGGTGATATAGGTTCGTTGGCGATTGAGAGGTTCGGGGGAGATATGGTTCTGGCTAGCAAGAATTATAAGAGGTAGTAATCAGCAGGTCAACACTAATAATGGTGTTGACAGTGGGTCCGTTGCTAAATAAAGATTAGATGAGGATCACCCGGTCTCCGATGATCATTTTAACCAGGATAAACTTGCTAGGGCAATGATTAAACTTTGGGCAATTGCTGTTGTTCACAGTCATTTTGCAGAGCTTAACCAAATTGTTGGGAAAAGCATTAGTGTTGGGATAAGGATTTTTAACATTGAAGTAGATTTAGGCTCTGGAGTCGGTCGGTGCCATGTGTTCGTGCAGTCGCTACTAGAAGTGCTAGTCCTGCGCTGGCTTCGCAAGCTGAAAAGGCCAATAGTAGTATTGGGGCTACTGAGTAGCTGGTTGCTTCCATCTGAAGGGCCCACAAGGAGAGGGCAATAAATAAAGAGAGTATCATTCCCTCTAGGCAAAGAAGGGCCGAGAGAAGGTGGGTGCGGTGAAATGCGAGTCCTATAAGCCCTAGAATAAAGGCTGAGGTAAAGCTGAAGTGTACTGGTGTCATAAGGCGGTCATGGACTTAAACCATGGTCTTTTGAGCCGAAATCAAGGGTCTTGCTTTGGACTAACTGCCTATTCAGCCCACTCTAATCCTCCTTGTGTTCACTCATAAATTAAACCAAGAGTGAGTAGGGCAAGTACGGCGGCAGATCAGGCGAGAGTTAGGGTTGGTGTGGTTAGTTGATCACCCCAGGGAAGTGGGAGGAGAAGGGCAATTTCTAAGTCAAATAAAAGAAATAAAATAGCGACTAGAAAAAATCGGAGGGAAAATGGTAGTCGGGCAGACCCTAGTGGGTCAAATCCGCATTCATAGGGGGACAGTTTTTCTGCGTCTGGCGTGATTTGTGGTAATCAGAAAGAAACAGTTGCTAGTACTGCGGATAGAAGAATGGTAATAGCAATGATGGTTGTGATTAAATTCATTATCTTCCCTTGGATTTTAACCAAGACCGGGTGATTGGAAGTCACTTATACGCATTAATACTAGAAAGATTATGAGCCTCATCAGTAGATAGAGACGTAAAGGAATAGTCATACGACGTCTACAAAGTGTCAGTATCAGGCGGCAGCTTCAAAGCCAAAGTGATGTTCGGATGTGAAGTGGTATTGGATTTGTCGGAGTAGGCAAACTGCTAAGAAGGTGGAGCCAATAATTACGTGTAGGCCGTGAAACCCTGTGGCAACAAAGAAAGTAGAGCCGTATACGCCGTCAGCGATTGTAAATGGTGCTTCGTAGTATTCTATGGCCTGAAGAAAGGTGAAGTAGAACCCCAGTAAAATAGTGAGAGTAAGAGATTGAATAGCTTGTTTTCGTTCGCCCTCCATAATGCTGTGATGTGCTCATGTAACAGTAACACCAGATGCTAGTAGTACTGCTGTGTTAAGAAGTGGTACTTCAAATGGGTCAAGGGGTGTGATTCCTGTGGGAGGTCAGCAGCCCCCCAGTTCAGGAGTGGGGGCAAGGCTGGCGTGGTAAAAGGCTCAGAAGAATCCCAAGAAAAAGAACACCTCAGATGTAATGAATAAAATTATACCGTAGCGTAATCCTTTCTGAACAGGCGGGGTGTGGTGTCCTTGGAAGGTGCCTTCTCGAATAATGTCTCGTCATCATTGATATATGGTGAGAAGCAGTAAAATATTGCCCATAGTAAGAAGTGTGAGCGAGTGGAAATGGAATCAGACTGCAGTGCCTGATGTAAGTAAAAGGGCGGCAATTGCGCCGGTGAGTGGTCAGGGGCTTGGGTCAACCATGTGGTATGCGTGTGCTTGGTGTGCCATTAAACGTTTTCTTGTAGGTAAAGGCTTAATAGGAGAACAAATACGTAGGCTTGAATTATAGCAACAGCAATTTCAAGGAGGGTGAGTAAAAATAAGACTAGGGCAGTTAGGATTGCAACTGTTGGCATAAGGGGTAGTAGTACGAAAGCTGCTGTTGCGATCAGTTGAATTAGAAGGTGTCCCGCTGTGAGGTTGGCTGTTAGTCGTACGCCTAGGGCAAGGGGTCGGATAAAGAGGCTAATTGTCTCGATGATAATTAAAACAGGGATTAGGGGAACAGGAGTTCCTTCAGGTAATAGGTGACCTAGGGCAGCGGTGGGTTGATTCCGCATTCCAATAATTACTGTTGCGAGTCATAGAGGTACGGCAAGGCCTATATTAAGAGAAAGTTGTGTGGTGGGAGTAAATGTATATGGGAGTAGACCTAACATATTTAGGGTAATAAGGAACAATATCAAGGAGGTTAGTAGAACTGCTCATTTATGCCCACCGAGGTTTAAGGGCAGAAGAAGTTGCTGGGTAAACCGGTTAATAAATCATCCTTGAAGCGTAATAAGGCGGTTGTTTAGTCATCGGGCAGATGGTGTAGGGAAGAGAATTCATGGGAGGGTTAATGCTACAGCAATAAGTGGAATACCCATATATGTGGGGCTTATAAATTGGTCAAAGAAGCTTAGTGTCATGGTCAGTTTCAGGGCTCAGGTTTAGCTTTTTCAGTGCTTTGTGAAGTAGGCTCATTTGTGAAGGTGTGGCCGAGGACTTTTGGGGGAATAACAGTTAAGAAAACCAGTCACGAGAATACCAGAATGGCAAATCAGGGGGCAGGGTTGAGTTGGGGCATGTCACTAGGGGTGGTTGGGGGTCACCAGTCTTTAGCTTAAAAGGCTAACGCTATTCCCGATTTAGCTTCTTAGTGAGGCATCTTCAAGTATTATAGTGGATCACTTCTCAAAGTGTTCTAGCGGTACTGCTTCAACAACGATGGGTATAAAGCTGTGGTTAGCCCCGCAAATTTCGGAACATTGTCCGTAGAACACTCCAGGTCGAGAGGCAATAAAGGCTGTTTGGTTTAGTCGTCCTGGGACAGCGTCTATTTTTACACCTAAAGAAGGTACAGCTCAGGAGTGAAGAACATCTTCAGCTGAAACGAGGACTCGGATTGGAGACTCAACAGGTACTACTATTCGGTGATCTGCTTCCAGGAGGCGAAACTGACCGGGGACTAAATCTTGTGTGGGAACTATATAGGAGTCAAATCCTAGGTCTTCATAGTCGGTATATTCATAGCTTCAGTATCATTGGTGGCCCATAGCTTTGATGGTGAGGTGAGGATCATTAATTTCGTCTATAAGGTAGAGAATTCGAAGGGAGGGGAGGGCAATAAGAATAAGGATAACTGCTGGGAGAATAGTTCAAACGATTTCAATTTCTTGAGAATCAAGGATATATTTGTTGGTGAGTTTAGTAGAGACTATTGCTACGATGATATAAAGCACTAGAGTGCTAATAAGAAGAACAATCATAAGAGCGTGGTCGTGGAAATGAAGAAGTTCTTCTATAACAGGTGAGGCCGCGTCTTGGAATCCTAGTTGTGAGGGATGTGCCATTATAGCAAAATGCTCAAGACACGCGGGGTTTTAACCCACAATTCTGCCTTGACAAGGCAGTGTAATAGCCGTTTTACTAGTATCTTATGGAAGAAAGTGGCAGAGTGGTTATGCGGTTGGCTTGAAACCAGCACATGGGGGTTCAATTCCTCCCTTTCTCGTTAATTTGCTTGTACTTGTACAAATGCTGGTTCCTCAAATGTGTGGTAGGGTGGAGGGCATCCATGTAGTCACTCTACGTTAGTTGAAGTTAGTTCAATTGATGCGACTTCCCGTTTAGCAGCAAAGGCTTCTCAAAGGATAAATAGGAACATAATTACGGCAACTAGGGAGATAAGGGACCCAATTGAGGAAACAGTATTTCATAATGTGTAGGCGTCTGGGTAGTCAGAGTACCGTCGGGGCATTCCCGCTAGGCCTAGGAAGTGCTGTGGGAAAAAGGTTAAATTTACACCTACAAACATAATTCCGAAGTGAATTTTGGTTCATGTGCTGTGAAGGGTAAACCCTGTAAATAGGGGGAATCAGTGAACAAAGGCTCCCATGATGGCAAATACAGCTCCCATAGATAGGACGTAGTGGAAGTGGGCAACTACATAGTAGGTATCGTGAAGGACGATATCTAATGAGGAGTTTGCTAGTACAATACCGGTTAGTCCTCCTACTGTAAAGAGGAAAATAAACCCAAGGGCTCAAAGAAGGGGTGTCTCTCATTTAATTGAGCCACCATGCAATGTAGCTAGTCAGCTAAACACCTTTACCCCGGTTGGGATGGCGATGATTATAGTGGCGGATGTAAAGTAGGCACGAGTGTCGACGTCCATACCAACAGTAAACATGTGATGGGCTCAAACGATAAAACCCAAGAGACCAATGGCTATCATGGCTCAAACCATGCCTATATATCCAAAGGGTTCTTTTTTACCAGAGTAGTATGCAACGATGTGTGAAATTATACCGAAGCCTGGAAGAATAAGAATATAAACTTCTGGGTGGCCAAAAAATCAAAATAGATGTTGATAAAGGATTGGGTCCCCTCCTCCTGCCGGGTCAAAGAAAGTGGTATTAAGATTTCGGTCTGTGAGTAACATTGTGATGCCTGCTGCAAGGACAGGCAGAGAGAGAAGTAATAGGACGGCGGTAATCAGAACAGCCCACACAAAAAGAGGGGTTTGGTATTGAGAAATCGCTGGGGGCTTCATGTTGATAATGGTTGTAATAAAATTAATGGCCCCCAAAATAGAAGAAATACCAGCTAAGTGAAGGGAGAAGATAGTTAAATCTACAGAGGCTCCTGCGTGGGCCAGGTTACCTGCCAGAGGGGGATATACTGTCCACCCTGTCCCGGCCCCGGCTTCAACCCCAGATGAGGCTAAGAGAAGAAGAAAGGATGGGGGAAGTAGTCAAAAGCTCATGTTATTTATTCGGGGAAAGGCTATATCAGGGGCACCAATCATAAGGGGGATTAATCAGTTTCCGAACCCACCAATCATAATTGGCATGACTATAAAGAAAATCATAACGAAAGCATGGGCCGTGACGATCACATTATAAATTTGATCATCACCCAGAAGGGCTCCGGGCTGGCTTAGTTCGGCTCGAATAAGGAGACTTAGGGCTGTGCCGACTATTCCGGCTCAGGCACCAAATACTAAATAAAGGGTGCCAATGTCTTTGTGGTTGGTTGAGAAAAATCATCGTGTGATTGCCACAGGTAAGGTGGCTGAGTATTTAAGCGGTGGATTGTAACCCCACGAACAGAGGTTTAATTCCTCTCCTTATCAAGTCCTGTGGTGTACAACACGTTAGATTGCAAACCTGAAGAAGTAGGCTAATAGCCTACCGGGGCTTTCCCCCGCCTCGCCCCCTGTGGCGGGGGGAAGTAGATGGATGCTCGCTGGATAGAGCGCTTAGCTGTTAACTAAGATTTTGTAGGATCGAGGCCTTCCCACCTAGAAAGGCTTTAGCTTAATTAAAGTGTCTGGGTTGCATTCAGAAGATGTGGGATAAAGTCTCGCAAGTCTTAACAAGGGCTGGGTGATTTTCACACCCGCTTAGAGCTTTGAAGGCTCTTGGTCTCAATGTTATCCTAAGCCCTTATAAGGTTAGTATTGCACTAACAGTGGGGGTTAGAGGAAGTAGTATTAAAGCTATAATAGTTATAAGTGAGAGTGGGAGAGTAATGTGGCCAAAGTTAAGTCGTCAAGGGGCTGTGGCAACTAGTGTATTGGGGTAGATGGTTAGGGTTATAGCATAACAAAGTCGGAGGTAGAAGTAAAGGCTAAGTAGGGCTGTCATAGCAGCTAGTGTAGCAGTTAATGGTAGACCTTGTTTTGTTAATTCTTGTAAAATGAGTCATTTTGGTATAAACCCTGAAAGGGGTGGGAGGCCACCCAGGGAGAGTAATACAAGCACGGTAAGTGCGGCTAGAGTTGGTGCTTTGGTTCATGAGGTTGCAAGGGAGTTAATGGTTAAAGAGTGGCTGGTCTTTAGTGTAAGGAATGCTGAAGATGTTATCACAATGTAGAGTATCAGGCTGAGAAGTGTGAGGGAAGGTGCGAACTGTAAAATTAGAATTATTCATCCAAGGTGAGCGATTGAAGAGTATGCCAAAATTTTACGTAGTTGAGTCTGATTAAGCCCTCCTCAGCCCCCCACAAGGGTTGATAAAAGCCCTAGTGTGACAAGTAGATTAGGGTCAATAGCTGGTGCTACTTGAATCAGTAGTGCAAATGGTGCAAGTTTCTGTCAGGTAGAAAGGATAAGTCCTGTGGTGAGTTCAAGTCCTTGAAGGACCTCTGGTAATCAAAAATGTACTGGTGCCAATCCTAGTTTAAGTGCAAGGGCTATTATAGCGGTTGTTGTTGCTAGGGGGTGGGATAATTGTTGAATATCTCATTCTCCGACTAATCAGGCGTTGGTAGTGCTGGCAAATAGAATTATTGCTGCAGCTGTGGCTTGTGTAAGAAAATATTTAGTTGTAGCTTCAACTGCTCGGGGGTGGTGTTGTTGTGCTATAATTGGAATAATGGCAAGGGTATTAATCTCTAGCCCTATTCATGCAAGCAGTCAGTGGGAGCTAGCAAAGGTGAGGGTTGTACCTAGGCCCAGGCTAGAAATTAAAATGGTGAGTACATAGGGGTTCATTAGTAAAGGAAGGATTTTAACCAACATATTTGGGGTATGGGCCCAAAAGCTTAATTAGCTGACCTTACTAGAAGGTGGTGTAGTGGAAGCACTAAGAGTTTTGATCTCTTGAGTATGGGTTCGAGTCCCTTCTTTCTAGAATTGAGGGGACTTGAACCCCTATTAGCCACGCTATCAAGGTGGCCCTTAAACATTCAGGCACAATTCCTTGCAGTATTAAATCTGCGGAGGTAGACCTGCTAGTGCAATAGGAAGTGCAAGGTGCCATAGTACTAAGGCCAGGGTTATAGGGAGGAAGCTTTTTCAAACTAAGTGTATCAGTTGGTCATATCGGAATCGAGGGTAGGAAGCCCGCACTCATAAAAATACTACGGATAGGAGAGCCGCCTTGGTTATCAAGTTTATGGCCGTTAGTTCGGGTAAGGTTGGGATGTGGGTTGCTCCTAAAAACAGGATGGCTGAGAGTGTGTTTATGAGAAGGATATTGGCGTACTCAGCCAGAAAAAAGAGGGCAAAGGGTCCTCCAGCATATTCTACATTGAACCCGGAGACAAGTTCGGATTCCCCTTCTGTGAGGTCAAATGGGGCACGGTTTGTTTCGGCAAGGGTTGAGATATACCATATAGCGGCAAGGGGCCAGGTTGGTACAACTAATCAAATGCTTTCCTGGGCAATATTAAAGGTTTGGAGTGTAAAGCCACCCGTGAAAATAATTACGCTAAGTAGAATTAAACCTAAACTGACCTCGTAGGAGATGGTTTGTGCTACAGCTCGTAAAGCACCGATTAAGGCATATTTTGAATTTGATGCTCACCCGGAGCCTAAAATAGAATAAACGGCAAGGCTAGATAGTGCAAGTACAAATAGTACACCTAGGTTTAAGTCTGTGACGGGGTAAGGGATAGGCATTGGGGCTCACAGGGTAAGTGCAAGTGTTAGGGCTAGTATTGGTGTAGCGAGGAAAAGGAAGGGGGAAGAGGTGGAGGGTCGAACTGGTTCTTTAATGAAAAGCTTTAGGCCGTCCGCGATTGGTTGAAGTAGTCCATAGGGACCAACAATATTAGGTCCCTTTCGCAGTTGCATGTATCCTAAAACTTTTCGTTCAAGAAGGGTAAGAAAGGCGACTGCTAGAAGAACGGGGACGATGTAGGCAAGGGGGTTAAGAACGTGAGTAATTAGGGTCGTGATCATAGCTAAGGAGAGGGTTTGAACCTCTGAGAAAAAGGGCTTAGGCCTTTCGCAATTACCGGGCTCTGCCACCTTAGCGCGCCGTTCTCTTAGGCACACTTTGATGTGCTCCCTTGTCTGTTTTAGTTGCCTTCATCAGGTGGGGGTGGGGCGTGCCTCAAGCATGGGCCCCTTCTTTCCGGTCCTTTCGTACTAGGAAAGATCACTTCATAGATAGAAACTGACCTGGATTACTCCGGTCTGAACTCAGATCACGTAGGACTTTAATCGTTGAACAAACGAACCCTTAATAGCGGCTGCACCATTAGGATGTCCTGATCCAACATCGAGGTCGTAAACCCCCTCGTCGATAGGGACTCTGGGAGAGGATTGCGCTGTTATCCCTAGGGTAACTCGGTCCGTTGATCGGCGTTCGCCGGATCATTTTTGGTCAGAAATTCTGGTGCTTAGAGCAGTAGCTCTTGGCTGTGGGGGCAGTGCCCCCAGTCCACATGGGGGCTTTGTTTTCCCCCGCGGTCGCCCCAACCAAAGACATATAGGCTAGGGGTCACTGCGTTTTTACTTGGTAGAACAAGGTTACTTGACGTGATCTGCCGGGTGTCTAAAGCTCCATAGGGTCTTCTCGTCTTATGTAGTTATGCCCGCTTCTGCACGGGCAGATCAATTTCATTGACTTGGAAGAGGAGACAGCTAAGCCCTCGTGATGCCATTCATACAGGTCTTCATTTAAAAGACAAGTGATTGCGCTACCTTCGCACGGTCAAAATACCGCGGCCGTTAAACCCATAGTCACAGGGCAGGCGGGACCTCTTATATTTTGATTTGCAAGAGGCGATGTTTTTGGTAAACAGGCGAGGCTTGTGTTTGCCGAGTTCCTTCTCTTCCTTTGGGTCTTTCCCTGTTTGCACTCCTGTGTGGGGTTAACGATTTATTAGTGTAGGCTTTTCTTGGTGTTCTTTCTGGCCTGCATGACCCTCTTGATTTGGGTTCGTTATTTGTCGGTGGGGAGTCCGGTCCGACTTACACATGTGCTGGGAGAGGGTTATTCCCTCTTATTACTCATTCTAGCATAATCTCTTCCATGGGGGCATGGAATGGCTTAGTACGGTTAGGGGGTAGGATTTTTTATCAAAATAAGAGGTTTATATCTGTCTGAGCTTTAACGCTTTCTATGCAGGTGGCTGCTCTTAGGCCCACTGTAACAGGTTACCTTAGTAATTATGATCCTTAGCCTCCTGTTAAGGTTGTGTCCTTGTTCAAAGGAGCTGTACCTCCTTTGACTAACTCCCTTGGTTTCTCTAGGACTAGGTTAGTTTTACCTTTGTGTCTTAAGAAAGCCAGGGGGCTGAACTTCTATTCATTTCCTAAGCAACCAGCTATAACTAGGCTCGATAGGTTTATCACCTCTACTCGGGGCTCGTCCCACTCTTTTGCCACAGAGACGGGTTGGCCCTATAATAGGCTGTCCCGGAGTAGCTCGTCTAGTTTCGGGGGCCAGAACTAAAGTTCTCTTTGCTCGGGTTTGCTGGCTAAATCATGATGCAAAAGGTACGAGATTTAATCTCTGCTTTTCTAGGCTTAAATGGGTTGTTTCATTTCTCTTTCAGCTTTCCCTTGCGGTACTTTCTCTGTTGCTCAATGTTCCCTTTTCTGTCGCCCATACTAAGGGGGAAAAATGGTTTGTTGACTTAATTCTAAGTTTTGTTGGGGTATATATGTTGTGGTGTTAGACCAAATGTGTTGGCTAGCTAGTCAGCTCAGGGTGACCCGATTTGCACGGATGTCTTCTCGGTGTAAGGGAGGTGCTTTTCTATCTTAGCTACACTCTGGTTATTCCAAGTGCACCTTCCGGTACACTTACCATGTTACGACTTGCCTCCCCTTTGTTCGGTTAACTTCTTAGTTAGAAGGGAGTATTGAACTTGGGGAGAGTGACGGGCGGTGTGTGCGCGCCTCAGAGCCAGTTTCAAGAGAACTCTCTATTTTCTGTTTACTGCTAAATCCACCTTCGGACGCTGGTTTCACAACGTGGTTCGTAATGCTCTATTTTAGAGAATGTAGCCCATTTCTTCCCACCCCATGCGCTACACCTCGACCTGACGTTTTGGGTTATACCCATTTTGCTTACTATATGACCTTCACAGGGTAAGCTGACGACGGTGGTATATAGGCGGGGAAAACAAGAGGTGGTGAGGTTGAACGGGGGTTATCGGTTCTAGAACAGGCTCCTCTAGGTGGGTCTGAGGCACCGCCAAGTCCTTTGGGTTTTAAGCTGGCGCTTGTAGTTCCCTGGCGGATGTCAGTTGTATGTTTTCATCAAAGTTTACGGCTAGGCATAGTGGGGTATCTAATCCCAGTTTGTTTCATAGCTGTCGTGGGTTCAGGGGCATTAAAGCTGCTTTCGCAGTGGAGCTTCGTGCCCCCAGGTGCGTATGACAGCTGAGGGGGTGTTCGGCTTTATTAAGTATTATTCCATAACCACTCTTTACGCCGGTAATTATCAACTTGGGCCTCTCGTATAACCGCGGTGGCTGGCACGAGTTTTACCGGCCCTCTTAACCTTAACTAAGTCAAGCTTTCGCTTATGGCTTAATATCTATCACTGCTGAGTTTCCTTGGGGGTGTGGCTTAGCAAGGCGTCTTGGGCTGCCGAGGCGTGCCTGATGCCAGCTCCTCGTCCCCGGGCAGGGGATTAAGGGCATCCTCACAGGAGTGCGGAGACTTGCATGTGTAAGTTCAGTTAAAGCTGATAGTAAAGTCAGGACCAAGCCTTTGTGCTCGTGGGACTTTCTAGGGTCCATCTTAACAGCTTCAGTGTTATGCTTTAGTTAAGCTACGCCAGC